CTAATCACAAGTTTGATGTTCGACGTAGTACTCATACTGGAAATTACGATCAAGGATTATTCTATCAATCACCATCTACTTCAGAAATACTTTCGGAAACATTTTAAAAATCTAAAAATTCAGTATCTTCACACGAATTAGTGACTTAGGCAAGGTTCTTTTGTGCAAAATAAGAAAAAGAGCGAGTAAATCTTTGAAAAATTCATTGGAAATATAAAATACTCATACAAATGTGGGAGAAATCAAGAAGATGCAGATTCGTTTATCCGATTGGCTAGTCAAGCATGAACTAATTCATCGATCTTTGGGCTTCGATTGCCGAGGAATAGAGATTTTACAAATCAAAACCGAGGATTGGGACTCCATTGCTGTCATTTCATATGTATATGGCTATAATTATTTACGCTCTCAGTGTGCCTATGATGTAGCACCAGGCGGATTGTTAGCTAGTGTGTATCATCTTACGAAAATCCAGTATGGTATAGACAAACCGGAAGAGATATGTATAAAAGTATTTGCCCCAAGGAGTAATCCTAGAATCCCGTCCGTTTTCTGGATTTGGAGAAGTGCTGATTTTCAAGAACGTGAATCTTATGATATGTTGGGAATCCGTTATGATAATCATCCACGCCTAAAACGTATCTTGATGCCCGAAAGTTGGATAGGCTGGCCCCTACGTAAGGACTATATTACCCCCAATTTCTATGAAATACAAGATGCTCATTGAATGATAAAAAACGAATATTCACTTATCCGAAACGACTCCAGATTTCATTCAAGTCAAGGAATATTTTTTTTTTGTTTTGGTCTAGATGAAACAGAATAACGGAGCTATAATTCGTATTAGGGACGGGCTAAAAAGGGTTTCATTGATATTCCCCCAATGGGGAGATATCTATTTCGTCTGAGCAGAAACAATAGGATGAATCAAAAAAGTTCTGTAACATGAACTTTGTACCGCGCACATAACTTAGATGGATCCGGGAAAGTAAGGCAAGCAAGAGTGAAGAAATAGAATAAATAGGAAAGAAAATACGAAATGAAAAGAGAACGTATTTTTTACGTTGTATAAAATGCATCTTGTCTATTCCTACCCTTCAACTCCTATAAACTTGTAATGTAAGTTTTTTAGCAAACTTCGTTTTTTTATATTGATATATGAAGACTTAACATTTTCAGTGAGAGAAAGCCCAGTCTGAAAAAACAAGAAACAAAAAAGAAAAAAAAAAAGAAAGAAAAGGGAGCATAATATCATTTTGTTCTTTACCATACATATATTTTTTACCCATACCAAAAAATAGGGATATCAAATCTATACATTTATTCATCTAGATGAATAAATATGTATCAATGTATCACGCTCTAGACTATTAATGAAAATGAATATGTATCCCGACCCGCCTCAATTAATTTGTATGAGGTATGAATATCTATCCGATACATTATTCACGTGTCAGGAACCAGATTTGAACTGGTGACACGAGGATTTTCAGTCCTCTGCTCTACCAACTGAGCTATCCCGACCATTTCCCGCGCATCATCCTAATAGAGTACTTCTATCTTTGGAAATTAAAGAGACTACCAAAGTATTAAAAAATTTGGTATAGCACCCGAAATTTCTTAGTTTTAGATCTTTATTCAAAAAGAAGACTTTCTTTGGAAACGTAAGGATAATGATATGGGCTGTGAATGATTCAATAATGAGAATTCCTTTCCCATATATGCTCATTTGTACAGGTATCATATCTATCCAAACCCAATTGGGATAAGATCCAAAGATTTCTGTTCGGATCTGTTTGCGAAAGAGTAGAATTAATGAGAAAGATATTGAATTTTGTTGGAACCACTGATGCTGATCGAGGAAGATGAAAAAAAAAAAAAGAATATAATAGAAATAGTATAGTTAGGAAGTAAAATGGACTTTTTATTGGGGATAGAGGGACTTGAACCCTCACGATTTCTAAAGTCGACGGATTTTCCTTTTACTATAAATTTCATTGTTGTCGTTATTAACATGTAGAATGGGACTCTCTCTTTATTCTCTATCCGATTAATCCGTTTTTCAAAAGATCTATCAAACTCTGGAATGATAGATTTGATCACCAAATATTCGATTCTTCTCGATTGGAATAGATCTACAATAGCTCTCCATTTTGCATATATATATGGATTTGGGTCATGATTAATCGTTTGATATGGTAATATGTATACGTATTAGGTATATAGAGTTATCCTTTCTTTCATTTCGATAGAAGGATTCCGGCTACCAACACAACGTAGTCAACTACATTCGTTAGAACAGCTTCCATTGAGTCTCTGCACCTATCCCTTTTTTATTCTAGTTTTTAAAACCTTTGTTTTCTCAAAATAAAGATTTGGCTCAGGATTGCCCCCCTTTTTTCCAGGGTTTCTCTGAATTTGGAAGTTACCACTTAGCAGGTTTCCATACTAAGGCTCAATTCAATCAAGTCCGTAGCGTCTACCAATTTCGCCATATCCCCTCTTAGACAAGGACCTAGTTCTAATACCATCCACTTCTTTCATTTATCTTGGAAGTGTTGAATTCATTATATAATGATTCCCATATCGAAAAAGCGTATGCTGCTATGTTCTTTTTTTGGGCATCCTCTTTCATTTCATCTCTTCTCTATTGTCTATTGTATAAATCATATTTGTTTCAATCAGAAATGATTCTATCATTGATGTACCTGCAATTCAATATAGATAGATATATCCCACATATATATACGTCTCTTGCGCCCTTCTTTTTTACAGCACCATTTGGAATACTGGAACGGTCGATATTCATTCTTGTTTTTTTTTCGTCCTACCTATTCCTTTTCCGAATAAAATCAGAGGAATCTTTCATTAGCATTTTAGTTGTATCTTTATCCGTATCTTATTCTTAGGACCGATCCCCTATAATTATTATAATATATAATTAACCGAATTTGCTATAAATGCTCTAATAAATATAGAATTCATATTCTAGTTATAGAATATGTAATATATAGTTATTTCATATGAACTATAGAATTTCTAATTCTATAGTTCATATGAAATTAATAGCTAATATCTAAGAAGATAGGAGAGTTTCCTAAATTCCTATACATTATTTCTATTTCTCTTATGTGTATGTGAGCCCGCTTAGCTCAGAGGTTAGAGCATCGCATTTGTAATGCGATGGTCATCGGTTCGATTCCGATAGCCGGCTTTTCTCTATATATTTTTTCTAGATTGAGAATCCCTCTTTTTTCAATGTAGGGTCGGTCACCAATCTATTTTGTCGTGTTAACTTGTAACTATGAATAAAAAAAACTATAGAATAAAAAGAATAAAAAAAAATTGATTAGAACTATTAGATCTAGACAGAACAAATCCTAAAACAGAACCTTAACTTCCTATATATACAAAAAATCCGGATATCAATACAATTCATTTCATTCTACTTTGAAATACTTCAGTAGATCTCGCTTTGCTTTGTTTATCCTTTAGTTCAGTGTTAATTTCGATTTATTTCCTGTAAAATGAAATTTCAATAAAAAAAAAAAAAAGAAAAAGGAGTCTTTATGTCTCGTTACCGAGGACCTCGTTTCAAAAAAATACGCCGCCTGGGGGCGTTACCAGGATTAACTAGTAAAAGACCCAGATCCGGAAGTGATCTTAAAACTCAATTGCGTTCTGGGAAAAGATCACAATATCGTATTCGTCTAGAAGAAAAACAAAAATTGCGTTTTCATTATGGTCTGACAGAGCGACAATTACTTAAATATGTGCATATTGCTGGAAAAGCCAAAGGATCAACGGGTCAGATTTTATTACAACTACTTGAGATGCGTTTAGATAACATACTTTTTCGATTGGGTATGGCTTCGACCATTCCTGGAGCCAGGCAATTAGTTAACCATAGACATATTTTAGTTAATGGTCGTATAGTGGATATACCAAGCTATCGTTGCAAACCCAGAGATATTATTAGTACAAAGAATAAACAAAGATCGAAAGCTCTAATTCAAAATTTTATTGCTTCCTCCCCCCAACAAGAGGAATTGCCAAACCATTTAACTATTGACCCATTCCAATATAAAGGATTAGTAAATCAAATAATAGATAGTAAATGGATCGGTTTAAAAATAAATGAGTTGTTAGTCGTAGAATATTATTCCCGTCAGACTTGAGCCTAATAAAAATAACAAAAAAAGTTCAGACAATTATGTCTATGTCACTCCTTTCGCCGAAGCTAAGGGCCTTGATCCTTATTTTTTTTTCATTTACGTATCGAAAATGGGTCATCGGTAGGATTTTTTTCCCTTTTTGTTCTTTCCACGATATTTGTATTTTACGTACCATACCAAACAACGTAATGGAAATTAGGAATAGAGAATCTCTATCAAATAAAGCTGTTGGAATAAAGGTATCAATTGTTATTTGATTTGATACATTGTGGTCGGTAATGTTGATTAATTAACAGAAACGGAAAGAGAGGGATTCGAACCCTCGGTAAACAAAAGCCTACATAGCAGTTCCAATGCTACGCCTTGAGCCGCTCGGCCATCTCTCCTACATAATCTTATTATTGATTAGAAACCGAGTGAATAGCGAGTCATTCATATTATGACAGTACAAGTACGAATGATCAATGATTCTATAGAAATCCAAAATTCCTTTCTAATCTAATTTATCAACAATTTTATCTCATCAACTATCCCATATATCTATTACAAATTCAAGAATCATATCTCTGTTTTTATGTTATTTTGTACTACAATTCCTTATGTTTGTGGGATCATTTTCCCCGAGGCGAGGGGTAATGAGAATAATTATAGAATGGATTGTTAATTATGCCTAGATCTAGGATAAATGGAAATTTTATTGATAAGACCTCTTCAATTGTAGCCAATATTTTATTACGAATAATTCCGACAACTTTAGGAGAAAAAAAGGCATTTACCTATTACAGGGATGGTGTGATTTGATTCTGTGTTTTCTTGTTTTTTTAG